AGGAGGACAGATAGATATATGAGATGGATCCACTTATATTGAATTGTCGAGACATAAATGATAAAATCATTTTTGATTGGATCAAAAAGCAAAGATGAGAAAAGACTTGTTCGAGATAGTAATAAGTCTCGACTAAATTCAATAGTGCCGGTAGAAATAAAAGACAAGTGGGAAGGACATCACAGTGAGATCCTAATCTCAAAGGGGGATATGGCGAAATTGGTAGACGCTACGGACTTAATTGGATTGAGCCTTGGTAGGGAAACTTACTAAGTGAGAACTTTCAAATTCAGAGAAACCCTGGAATTAACAAAAATGGGCAATCCTGAGCCAAATCCCGTTTTCTGAAAACAAAGAAAGGTTCAGAAAGCGAAAATCAAAAAGGATAGGTGCAGAGACTCAATGGAAGCTGTTCTAACAAAGGGAGTTGATTGTCTTACGTTGGTAAAGGAATCTTTCTCTTGAAACTTCAGAACGAATGAAGAATAACCCTATATAATATACATAGGTAAGGTATGCGTACTGAAATACTATAAAATGTCAAATGATTAATGACAACTCGAACCTGTATTTGTTATATGAAAAATGGAAGAATTCTTGTGAATCGATTCAGATTGAAGAATAAAGAGACAAATCATTCACTCCAGAGTCTGATAGATCTTTTGAAGAATTGAATCATTGGACGAGAATAAAGATAGAGTCCCATTCTACATGTCAATATTGGCAACAATGCAATTTATAGTAAGAGGAAAATCCGTCGATTTTAGAAATCGTGAGGGTTCAAGTCCCTCTATCCCCAAAAAGCCCATTTCGCTGTCTAACGCTTGAGTCTATCCTTTTCTTTATATTGATCCTTTTTTTCGTTAGCGCTTTCAAATTAGTTCTCTTTTCCATTCACCTACGCTTTTACAAACCACTCTGAGCAGACTCTTCTCGCGAGTTTTGTGGGATAGATTATACGTGTACAAATGAACATCTTTGCGCAAGGAATCCCCATTTGAATTTGAATGATTTACAATGTAGATTTTTATTCATCCGGAAACTTACTAAGTTGTTCTTTTTACGATCCAATAAATTCCAGGACCTGGACGAGACTTTCTAATATCCTTTCAATTGACATATACCCAACTTCTCTAGTAAAATGAGGATGCCGTATCGGGAATAGTCGGGATAGCTCAGCTGGTAGAGCAGAGGACTGAAAATCCTCGTGTCACCAGTTCAAATCTGGTTCCTGACACACGATTCATTCGTGTCACCAGTTCAAATCTGGTTCCTGACACACGATTCATTCGTGTGAGCCTCGATAAAGTAATTGATATAAATCGAGATACATTTTGATTAAATTCATAAAGAGTCTAGATCATAATATATATTAGCCCTCTCTGTTTTTAGAGAGATATCCCATCTATTTTGATTTGATAGATGGGTCAAGACTTTCTTAGACAAAATATCTAAGAAATGAGACTCTAGATTTCTATTCTTTTGAGTTGATTTATCCTCTCCTTCAAAAAACGAATAAAAATTGAATCCGATATCCTTTCATTCCCTTGTATTTTTTCAAATTATATTTTTGCCTACATTCCATGACTTTATTAGAGTCCGTCTAAGTGACGTGCGCACGATAAAGTTCATGATGCAGAACTCATTTGGTTCATCCTATTGGCTTGGATGATCCGAAAGAAGTATCTTTCAACTTTGAGAATTCCAATGAAGCCCTAAGGGTCTTGTCTTGTTTGTTATCCTAGCCAGACTACAAAGGAGACCTACGTTTCTATGTTTCACCGAGAAGAAAGCCTGGAATCTATAGAATTCTAGAAGTGAAGATCCTTGTTTTATCATTCAATGAGCATCTTGGATTTCATAAAATTTAGGGGCAATATAATCTTTACGCAAAGGCCATCCTATCCAACTTTCAGGCATTAAAATACGTTTCAAACGCGGATGATTAGAATAAGAGATTCCCACCATATCGTAGGATTCCCGTTCTTGAAAATCTACACTTTTCCAAACCCAGAAAACAGACGGAATGCTCGGATCCCTCCTCGAGGCAAATACTTTTATACATACCTCTTCGGGTTGATCCACGCCATACTTTATTCTCGTAAGATGATACACACTAGCTAACAGTCCGCCTGGTGCTACATCATAGGCACACTGGGAGCGTAGATAATTGTAACCATATACATAAAAAATGACAGCAATGGAATGCCAATCCTCGGCCTTTATTTGGAAAGTCTCTATTCCGTGGTAATCAAAGCCCAAAGATCTATAAATTAGCCCGTGCTTGACTAGCCAAGCAGACAAATGACCCTGCATCTTTTTTCTCTCTCCCGCTTTTTGTATAAGTATTTCACGCATTTCCGATGAAATTTATGAAGATTGAACCATGACTTTTGATTTGGTTTTATTCTGTACAAAAGAATCCTGTCTAATTCACGAATTCGTGGAAAGAGACTGAACTTTGACTTTTGTATTTGAAAAAGGTTTCGAGCGGTATCTC